GAAATTAGGTGAAGTACTCCGGATACAAAGTACGGAAAAGTATCTAGAACTTCTCCCCCTGGCCCTACTCCCCAACCTAGCGTAGCTAAGTGTGGAAGTAAAATCAACCCTTGTTCATACATGGGCTTTTCTGGTACGAAATGGGCCACTTCAAATAGGTTCATTGCTCCGGCCCAGAATACGATTAATCCGGCATGGGCTACGTGAGCCCCAAGTAGTTTACCAGACAAATTGATAAGTCTGGCATTCCCAGCCCACCAAGCAAAGCCGGTGGTTTCTTGGTCACGACTAGCTAAAACGAAAGTTCCATTAAAGAGCGTTTCCACGTGGTAGAACCTCCTCAGGGAATATAAGATTTTCATGAGGCTGATCCTGAGCTGCCATCCACGCACGAATACCCTCATTTAAAAGAATATTTTTGGTGTAGAAAGTCTCAAATTCAGGATCTTCCGCTGCACGGATTTCCTGAGAAACGAAGTCATAGGCACGTAGGTTCAGAGCCAGGCCAACTACGCCAATAGCACTCATCCATAAACCGGTGACGGGTACAAATAGCATAAAGAAATGTAACCAACGTTTATTAGAAAAAGCAACACCAAAGATTTGGGACCAAAAGCGGTTAGCGGTAACCATTGAATAAGTTTCTTCAGCTTGAGTTGGGTTAAAAGCGCGGAAGGTATTTGCACCATCACCGTCTTCGAATAGAGTGTTTTCTACGGTCGCCCCATGAATAGCACATAGCAAAGCCGCGCCTAATACTCCAGCAACTCCCATCATATGAAATGGGTTCAATGTCCAGTTATGAAATCCTTGGAAGAAGAGGATGAATCGAAATATTGCTGCAACGCCAAAACTTGGCGCAAAGAACCAACCAGATTGCCCCAGTGGATAAATAAGGAATACGGAAACAAAAACAGCGATTGGACCAGAGAATGAGATTGCATTATAAGGCCGCAATTGAACAGACCGAGCAAGTTCAAATTGGCGTAACATGAAACCTATTAGTGCAAAAGCCCCGTGGAGAGCGACAAAAGTCCACAGACCCCCTAATTGACACCAACGAGTAAAATCCCCTTGCGCTTCCGGGCCCCATAGTAGCAACAAAGAATGTGCTAAACTATTGGCGGGGGTAGAAACTGCCGCGGTTAAGAAATTACAACCTTCCAAATAGGAACTAGCCAATCCATGGGTATACCAAGAAGTTACAAACGTTGTCCCTGTAAACCAACCCCCTAAAGCGAAATAAGCACAAGGAAAGAGCAATAGGCCAGACCATCCTACAAAAACGAAACGGTCCCTTCGTAACCAGTCGTCCACAGTATCAAATAGATCATTTTCTTCTTTAGGAACTCTACCAAGGGCTATAGTCATAGTGATCCTCCTATTCAATTACTTCAACCATTTCCGAGCACCTCATATCATTTCTAAGGCATATGATAGTTTGATTATCTGTAGACGATTTCTTTCTCGTTCAATGCCCTTTTTCAATGGTCTCGAAGATAGCAATTTTTTGATTTTTATCTATGGTATGGGGTCACAACCGAGGTCGTGGTAAATCCCTGAATTTGATTCGATTTGTTTTTCTTATACTATAGAAATAAGCTTGACTTCAGCATTATTCCATGACTCTTATTTCAAAGCCTATCTATCTTTTAAGGGAAAAATGAAAATAAAAGTAACCCCTCTTTTCCCACTCGCTCTCTATTGCATGGGTGGAAGAACAAAAATAGAGGATTCTGAAAAAAAAATGGACTTTCAAAATCAATTTTTATGTGTAGCGGAAAGGAGTTGCGATTTCTTCTTATTCCTATAGACATCTAGTAACAAGAATAAGAAATCGTAAATAGCGAAAAATTCTTGTCTTGCGCGGTCTAAGTCTAAGGAAACACAAAAAATCCGCTTATACAATTTCATCTACATCGAATTTATATATCAGAATAACGGGTAGAGGCATCATTTAAGGAGTCAGGTCTACTTACTTTATCCTTCTTACCAATTTTATGGTGGGTTTGATAAGAACCCTTTTTGCTTTGTTGATAAGTAATCGACAAAAAAAGCGTTTTTTTATAACCTGCTTGTTTTATTATACCAAGCCCTATATGGAAATATGGAAATGCCCGCGAAAGGGAAAATCTATCAGATTGTCTCTGGGCCAATCTTAATGTTAATAAAAAACAAGAATTTTCTTCTTTTTTTTATTAACATTAAGAAAAAAGAATATAACTAAAATGGAATTGGCAATATAATTTTTATATGCTTTTGAAAGAAAAAAGCAGGGTTTTTTGCAATCGTTATTTCTTGTCCTTGTCTCTGTCATATCATGGAAACCTTTCAATTTGGAACGGGGAGAGATGGCTGAGTGGACTAAAGCGGCGGATTGCTAATCCGTTGTACAATTTTTTTGTACCGAGGGTTCGAATCCCTCTCTTTCCGCTCCCTCGGATCAATTGGGACTTTCGAATTGGAAGGAATTCTGACCCCCGGATTATCTCATAGATAAATGTACGAAATAAATCCATTTTGCAAGAAAAAATGCAAAAAAAAATGGAATTTTTACTCCTCGCGCCCAGGATTACGTCCTGGGTCATTAGATAAGAATCCAAAGATAAAGAGGGAAACAAAGAATATCACTACTGTATAAACAAAAAGTTTGAGAGTAAGCATTACATAATCTCCAAGATTTTTTTTAAGGAATAGATTACCTGTTTTTTCTTACCACACAGATCCACTAGGATGGGTTTTGTTTATTTTGACACCTAAAATTGCAAAAATTGCTTTATAATAAGCACTCTTATCAATATCAAAAACTAGGTTAGGTATTGTGTAGGTACCTAAGGGTACCCGCGCAATGTAGGTGCAGGGGCAGGGGGTAAAATAAAAAGGCCGACCCAAATTTATTGCTGCAGTTACTATACATTCAATGTAGAAGAATTTCAATTTTTTTTGGGGAATGAATACTTTATTCAATTTAGCAGACAGAGTTGTAAAGATTTCATCGAAAACTTACAGCAGCTTGCCAAACAAAAGCTAGTAGAAAAAAGAATAAGGGTATGACAGGCATAACGTCTACGATTGGGTTGAAAATAGCATAAGCTTCGGGCAATTTGGCCAAGACAAAACTAGTTGGATAAAGAACAGACTTAAAACGGATACAGATACAGGTTAAACTAAGTATATAAGGCATAACAAGCATTTCGTTCTTGTAGAGTAAGAGTAAATAATTGGATTTTGATTGAGTTATTTTTCTAAGGGAAAAAGGAAAAGGTAGATTCAAAATCCTTTTTTCTTCGGACTTTCCCAAACACAAAATACCTCTTTGTATTCACACTCTCAAATAAGAATGGAAGAAATTCTACTTTCATATAATATCTTAATAGAATTCCATGTAATGATCAATGCATTTTTTGGATTCTATATTATCCGCATGTGTAGAATACTAGCAAGAGAATATCCCTCATTTTTTATGGAATTGAAGTGAGATTGACGAATAATAAATAAAGATAATAGTGTTTATTAGTGTTGTATAAAACGAAATGGGGCGTGGCCAAGTGGTAAGGCAGCGGGTTTTGGTCCCGTTACTCGGAGGTTCGAATCCTTCCGTCCCAGATTGTTTCTGATGAAACAAAAGATCGAATCATATTGTACTTCGCACGAGACAAAAGTTTATTAAAGAGCGTAATTATCTGTGCCGTTCTAAGCATTCATTTTCTTTCTCAGAAAACATAATCAAGTGTTAAGTCTAGTCAAATTGACTTTCTTTATTTTCATGAAAAAATGAAACCTATCTCCTTATGATAGAGATAGGTTTTTGTTGTATTATTAGTATTAGTAAAAAAGGCCCCTTTTACTTCTTTTTTTTTTCTTTCTTTTGGTATTCAAGTCGAAGAAGTACGAGAATTCTATAACTACCAAAAACTTTAAACCTTTTCATTGGAATAGTTTATTTAGTTAATAGTTTTTGGTACAGAAAAATATATTGCGAATCTAATTCTAATATAGTAATTTAATTAAATAATTAAACTTTTTTGGAGGTTGATAGTTTATTTATTGGGGAAGAGTGGGTCCTTCTCTTCTCATTTCAAGATCGATCATCTCGAGTGTTCCATTGAGGATGGAAATTTTATAATAAATAAGTCTTAAGCAAACCTGTTTATTCCTCCTTTTTGAACTATGTTTCATTCGTATGATAGAATATGTGTTTAAATAAATTGGATCTTTGCGGAGTTTTCCCCGAGAAATACTTATTTCTGTTATCCCTATTTTTCTCTATTTTTCTATAGATAGCAAGTTTTTTTTAGTTTTAGTTAGTATACAAAAAATTTACCCAATGACTATTCATGATTTCATCCATATTGGATCAATTCCCTATACCACTTTACAATGAAAAGAGGAATGTTTGTTATGGTAAAACTTCGTTTAAAACGATGTGGTAGAAAGCAACGTGCGACTTGAAGGACATGATCGATTGTGGATTTTACTATCCATCATTTTCCATAGTAATGAAAATGCTCTTGGCTCGACATAGTCCGTTCTATTCGTCCCGAACCTAATTTGCCCTGGTTTGTTTCTAAGTAAATAGTACACGATGGAGCTCGAGAGGACAGAATTTCTTTTTTTATCAAGAGAAAAGATCTAGGGTTAGTGAAAACGAATAAATTAGGCCAACTTTGTCAGTCTATCCTTAATATAGAAATCGAAAGATTAAAATAAGAAGAAAGTTCAGTTTTGGAAGATTGGAAAAACTCTTTCAATTAGAATCTAAAGTCTATCAGAATCAATCGCTCATATTCGATTTCTATAGAAAAGGGAAATGCTTTATCGAAGGAAATAAGAAAAAAGGGTATGTTGCTACTCTTTTGAAAGAAAAAAGAAGAGGAATTCCCGAAGTAATGTCTAAACCTAAGGATTTAAGAAATCAAAGATTCCAGAACAAGTAAACACGATTTTCAATTGTCTCAACAATAGAATTGGATCAGAATAAGGATTAAAAGTTAATATCGTTCGAAATGAGACAAAGAAAAGAGTTTAAAGACGACTCAAAAAATTTCGAAGGATTTTGCCTTTGAAGTCTGTCAGTTAAAATTAGCCAACTTGAGTCATGAGTATAAATGCTATTTTGTTTTTCTGTAAGGAAATTAATGCAAGTCATAGTCTAATTTCTATGTCTAATTTCTATTATTCTAGACAGAAATTCGAATCATTTTCTCGAGCCGTATGAGGAGAAAACCTCCTATACGTTTCTAGGGGGGGGCATTGTTTATCTACATCTATCCCAATAAGCTGTCTATCGAATTGTTGCAATTGATGTTCGATCTCGAAGAGAAGGAAGAGATCTTCGAAAAGTAGGTTTTTATGATCCGATAAAGAATCAAACTTGTTTAAATGTTCCTGCTATTCTCTATTTCCTTGAAAAGGGCGCTCAACCCACAAGAACTGTTTATGATATTTTAAGGAAGGCGGAATTCTTTAAAGAAAAAGCAAGAACTTTGAGTTAATTGAAGAACTAAAGGAAAAAAAGTACGAGAAGATCACTAGTATCCCTCATTGTCTAATTATTTAGACACAATTTACCTCTTTTTCAGTACAATTTTTTACTGGATTTATGTCGTGCCAATCCAACAGAAGTCCCTATTTTATTTACTTTTTCTATCTAATTTGTTTTCTTACCATTGTATTTCCATTGACAAAGGTCTATTGAACAAATAGAATTTGTAGATAGAAGGGTCTCTTTATCCTGACTCTATATTCGATTTTTCTGCCTACATTTCACTCAAACAACAAGGGTGTCCTTCTTGCATATATTCTCATACAAGTACAAGGTTTTTATTTTAAAGAAATAAAAGGAGCTAAAAAAAGGAGAATTTGTCCATCGTGATTGAGGTTGCTCTTTTTTTAACCTTAGTGAAATTTAAGCGAACCTGTTGGCATTTGAGTGTTTTTAATGGTCGATAAAATCTTTCTTTTGATGCCTTGCTAGTTCAACGTTTTGGCAGGGGCATGAGGTGTAATTCCATTGATTTTTGAATTTTGATCGTATCTAAGATCCTATTTTATCTGGGTTGCTAACTCAATGGTAGAGTACTCGGCTTTTAAGTGCGACTATGATCTTTTACACATTTGGATGAAACAACAAATTCGTCCAGACTCTTGGTAGAGTCTAGAAGACCACGACTGATCCTCAAGGGTAATGAATGGAAAAAATAGCATGTCGTAATAAAATCAAATTTTTTTGGAATGGAATAAAAAAATTAGGATTTTATGGGTCTAGTGAATAAATGGATAGAGCCTGGCTCCAATTCTGGTAAAATAAAAAGCAACGAGCTTAACTTCTTAATTGGAATGATTCCCCGATCTAATTAAACGTTAAAAATGGATTAGTGCCAGATGCGGGGAAAGGGAGGGGTTTCCTATGAGCAGACCCTTTATTTTTTCTTTTTTTTTTTAGAAATCCTAATTATTCTTGATTATGGATTGAAAAGGGATGTTATGGATTGAATGTGTAAAAGAAGCGGTATATTGATAAAGAGGCTGTATTCCAAAGTCAAAAGAGCAATTGGCCTGTAAAAATAAAAGATTTGTTCTGTTCTCTTTTGTAATTAGAACAAACATAAACTAATTAGATAGAAAAGGAGAGGAAAAAGATCTGTGGATTAGATTCCCTTTCTTTCCAGGGTTTGTATTAAGAAATGCAACACCCTGTTCTGACCATATTGCACTATGTATCATCATTCGATAAACCGAGAAATGCTTCTTCTCTCTGATTCAAGTAGAAATATAAATGGAAAAATTCGAAGGGTATTCAAAAAAACAGAAATCTCGTCACCAATATTTTGTCTACCCACTTCTCTTTCAGGAGTATATTTATGCATTCGCCCATGATTATGGATTAAATGGTTCCGAATCCGTGGAAATTGTTAGTTGTAATAACAAGAAATTTAGTTCACTACTTGTGAAACGTTTGATTATTCGAATGTATCAGCAGAATTTTTGGATTAATTCGGTTAATCACCCTAACCAAGATCGATTGTTGGGTTACAACAATTATTTTTATTCTGAGTTTTATTCTCAAATTTTATCCGAGGGGTTTGCGATCCTTGTAGAAATCCCATTCTCGTTACGAGAATTATCTTGTCCGAAAGAAAAAGAAATACAAAAATTTCAGAATTTACGATCTATTCATTCAATATTTCCCTTTTTAGAAGACAAATTTTTGCATTTGGATTATCTATCATATATAGAAATACCCTATCCTATCCATTTGGAAATCTTGGCTCAACTCCTTCAATATCGTCTCCAAGACATTCCATCTTTGCATTTATTGCGATTCTTTCTCAACTACTATTCGAATTGGAATAGCCTTATTACTTCAATAAAATCGATTTTTCTTTTAAAAAAAGAAAATAAAAGACTATTTCGATTCCTATATAACTCTTATATATCAGAATATGAATTTTTCTTGTTGTTTCTTCGTAAACAATCTTCTTGCTTACCATTAATATC